AGAGTACGAAAAAAAAATATTTTTTCCTTATTTGATCGGATTAAAAAGAAACTTTGGGATTGCTGAATCACAGACAAAAAAAAGAAAAAATAAACATATAAAGCAACGGAGCCATCATAGTATTTTTGAACTCCTCCGAAAGGAAGGATGGCAATTTGATTATTTACCCATCTGAGTCTGATAGATTCTATTTTCTCTTTCTTCAATAGAAAGGAGGGGGGTCAATTTTCTTGTAGAGCCGTATGCACAAAAGATGCCTGTACGGTTGTTCAATTCTATCTTTTTTCTATTCTTTATCTTTCTTTTCTCTTTGCTTTATCATGCGAGATAGGGGAAGCTTTTATTTTGTTATATCATCAGGGTAATGATACATGAACCTTATAGTGCTTTTTATATGGCACAAGTAGGCGAATTTGTCATGGAAGCGGTAGAACTGATGAAACTGCGTGAAACCCTCACAAGGGTTTATGCAGAAAGAACGGGCAAACCCTTCTGGGTTGTACACGAAGATATGGAAAGAGATATTTTTATGTCAGCAACAGAAGCCCAAGCTTATGGAATTGTTGATTTTGTAGCGGTTCAAGGAAAATAACATGGATTTCGCGCAAATCTGTGATTTGAGATTTTATCTTCGAATTGAATATTCTATTAAATAGAAGTAATTCACCATCATTCGGTTAGGATCAATCTAAACCAACCCATCATATTATGTATACGATTCAACATGCCAACTATTAAACAACTTATTAGAAATACAAGACAGCCAATCAGAAATGTCACGAAATCCCCCGCTCTTCGGGGGTGCCCTCAGCGTCGAGGAACATGTACTAGGGTGTATGTGCGACTCGTTTAGATCATGAGCTGGCACAAAAGCAAGAAAACTACTTTTACAGTATCAATGATCAGTACCGGTGAATGGGATAGGATGGAAAAAGGAACTCCATCCATTATTAAAAAAAAACTCTACCATATCCCTCTATTGTGTATGAAGTTTATGGTTTCCGTTGGTGTAAATCCAATCACCTGAATTTAAGATGATAAGAAATTCTCCATTGGTAACAAATGGTTATCCATTAAGCGGAGGAAATCTTATTTAAACGGACTAAGAGGGTCAGCTACCCAGCAAACTTTCATAATTAAATACCGTTACTGTATAGGTAGATCTGATTGTGAAAGACCTATTACTGGATAATTCATGGGTAGAGCCAAAGCGTGTGAACTATACAAGTTCCCAATAACATCAATTAGTTGATTAAATAGTAAATTAAAGTATAAAGTAAAGGCTCCGGTGTATAGAGAAGACCTCACCGTTTAAGAAGTAACCATAGAAACGAAGGAACCCACTATTTCTTTTTTTATTTCTTTTATTTACTATATTTTTGATACCTAGGAAAATACAATTTCTTAGTTCTGTCTTATTTCGCAGTGAAATACCTAAAAAAAAAATCGTGGTCGGGAAGGTTAGAGTAGCCAAAGCCATTGGAATTTTGATTTTATACATTGGAAAAATTCGTTTTGTTATTAATAGACTAGGAAGGGGGAAAAGAATAACTGAAAGAAAGGCAATCAATTAGTTATTCGTCAAAGTTTCATTTATTCAATGACCAGAATTAAACGGGGATATATAGCTCGGAGACGTAGAACAAAAATTCGTTTATTTGCATCAAGCTTTCGAGGGGCTCATTCAAGGCTTACTAGAACTATTACTCAACAGAAAATAAGAGCTTTAGTTTCGGCTCATCGGGATAGGGATAGGAAAAAGAGAGATTTTCGTCGTTTGTGGATCACTAGGATAAACGCAGTAATTCGCGAAAGGGGAGTATCCTATAGTTATAGTAGATTAATACACGATCTGTACAAGAGACAGTTGCTTCTTAACCGTAAAATACTTGCACAAATAGCTATATCAAATAGGAATTGTCTTTATATGATTTCGAACGAAATCATAAAGGAAGTAGATTGGAAAGAATCCACCAGAATAATTTAAATGGAGTTACCCGGAGAATGAACTCCGGGAAGGTAGAGTAGAAATTAGTATGAGAAAATATACTAAAGTAGTCAAAATGAATGAACACGTTCAATTCAATAAAAACAGATTTCTTTTTTTCCGATTCATTTTTTCTTACGACACGATACTCAAATCTAGATTCACTCAAATCTAGATTCTTGTAATTATGATTCAAGTGAAGAAAAAGTAAGCCTATTTATTTCGGGCTTTAAAACCAGTAGTTCTAGCGGTCGACTCGGTTCTTTCAAATTGTTTCTCATTATTGAGAAAAGGTAACAAAGATAAAATACGAGCTTGTTTTATAGCAAGAGTAATTAATCGTTGTTGTTTCAAGGTCAATCTATTCACACGTCTTGATAATATTTTTCCTTGTTCACTAATAAATCGACTAATTAAACTCATGTTTCTATAATCAATTCGATCCCCCGATTGAATCGGGGGCAAACGCCTACGAAAAGATCGCTTGAATTTAAGAAAAGGTCGCTTGGATTT